GTTAATGTAGCTTATGATAAAGCAAAGCACTGAAAATGCTTAGATGGATGCAAGCATCCCATAAACATCAAAAGGTTTGGTCCTAGCCTTATAATTAATTCGAGGCAGAATTACACATGCAAATCTCCATAAACCAGTGTCAAATCCCACGGAGTTCTTGAACTCCAAGGAGAGGGCATCAAGTACATACTATAGCTGAAGACGCCTTGCCTAGCCACGCCCCCACGGGACTCAGCAGTGATAAAAATTAAGCAATAAACGAAAGTTTGACTAAGCCATGCCTCTCAAGGGTTGGTAAATTTCGTGCCAGCCACCGCGGTCATACGATTAACCCAAACTAATTATTCTCGGCGTAAAACGTGTTACTGGGTAGCCCAAAATAGAATTAAAATCCATCCAATATGTGAAAATTCATCGCTGGACTTAAGATCAATAACGAAAGTAATTCTAACATACCTGACACACGATAGCTAAGATCCAAACTGGGATTAGATACCCCACTATGCTTAGCCTTAAACTTCAATAATTTTTCAAACAAAAATATTTGCCTGAGAACTACTGGCCACAGCTTAAAACTCAAAGGACTTGGCGGTACTTTATATCCCTCTAGAGGAGCCTGTTCTATAATCGATAAACCCCGCTATACCTCACCACCCCTTGCTAATACAGCCTATATACCGCCATCTTCAGCAAACCCTAAAAAGGTGCAATAGTAAGCGAGAGAACCACCATAAAAACGTTAGGTCAAGGTGTAGCCAATGAGGTGGGAAGAAATGGGCTACATTTTCTTAAAAAGAACATTACGCTACCCTTTATGAAACTAAAGGACAAAGGAGGATTTAGTAGTAAATTAAGAATAGAGAGCTTAGTTGAATTGAGCAATGAAGTACGCACACACCGCCCGTCACCCTCCTCAAACTAAATAAACGAGACTTATACATAATTACATCAAACTTTTACGAGAGGAGATAAGTCGTAACAAGGTAAGCATACTGGAAAGTGTGCTTGGAATAAACATGACGTAGCTTAACAGCAAAAGCATCTGGCCTACACCCAGAAGAATCCGCAACCAACGGACATCATGAACTAAATCTAGCCCTAACAAACACTCAACTAAATTATAACCCAAAATAAAACAAAACATTTGACAAAAATAGTATTGGAGAAAGAAATTTATCTTAGGCGCTATAGAGACAGTACCGCAAGGGAAAGATGAAAGATTAACTTAAGTACAAATAAGCAAAGATTAAACCTTGTACCTTTTGCATAATGAGTTAACTAGAAAACATCTAACTAAGAGAACTTAAGCTAGATACCCCGAAACCAAACGAGCTACCTATGAGCAGTACAAAGAACCAACCCGTCTATGTAGCAAAATAGTGGGATGACTTATAGGTAGAGGTGAAAAGCCTACCGAGCTTGGTGATAGCTGGTTACCCAATAAAGAATTTCAGTTCGACTTTAAGATTGCCATAAGAAATACTAAATCAAAATGTAATCTTAAAATTTAGCCTGAAGAGGGACAGCTCTTCAGGAATGGAAACAACCTTTTATAGTGAATAAAGTCCCTTATCTAAAGACCATTGTTGGCTTAAAGGCAGCCACCAATAAAGAAAGCGTTAAAGCTCAACACAATAAAACTTAAATCCCACAAACCACGATGACTTCCTATAAAAATTAATTGGGTCAATCTATAATTATATAGATGAGATACTGTTAACATGAGTAACAAGAACATTGTTCTCCAAGCACAAGCCTATAACAACCCGGATGCCCGTTGTTAGTTAACACCTGTAGGTGAAAACTCCACTAACTAAAAACACCTAAACTTAAGCTGTTAATCCGACACAGGAGTGCTGTAAGGAAAGATTAAAAGAAGTAAAAGGAACTCGGCAAACAAGAATCCCGCCTGTTTACCAAAAACATCACCTCTAGCATTAAAAGTATTAGAGGCACCGCCTGCCCAGTGACAAACGTTTAACGGCCGCGGTATCCTGACCGTGCAAAGGTAGCATAATCACTTGTTCCTTAATTGGGGACTGGAATGAATGGCTCCACGAGGATTCAACTGTCTCTTACTTCCAATCAGTGAAATTGACCTTCCCGTGAAGAGGCGGGGATATAACAATAAGACGAGAAGACCCTATGGAGCTTTAATTTACTAGCTTAACTTTTAAACTATAACCCTAATGGAATAAAAAATTAAGCCATGAGCTAGTAGTTTCGGTTGGGGTGACCTCGGAGCATAAAAAAACCTCCGAACGATTTTAACCAAGACCAACAAGTCGAAGTAACTAAAATCTAATTGACCCAATAATTTGATCAACGGACCAAGTTACCCTAGGGATAACAGCGCAATCCTATTCGAGAGTCCATATCGACAATTAGGGTTTACGACCTCGATGTTGGATCAGGACATCCCAATGGTGTAGCAGCTATTAATGGTTCGTTTGTTCAACGATTAAAGTCCTACGTGATCTGAGTTCAGACCGGAGTAATCCAGGTCGGTTTCTATCTATTAACTATTTCTCCCAGTACGAAAGGACAAGAGAAATGAGGCCTCCTTAACTAAAGTGCCCCAAAACTAATATATGAAATTATCTCAATTTAGTAAGTTTGTAAAATTTCACCCCAGACAAGGGTTCAATTAGGGTGGCAGAGCCAGGAAATTGCGTAAGATTTAAAACCTTGTACTCAGGGGTTCAAATCCTCTCCCTAATAGTGTACTTAATTAACACCCTTACTCTCTTAGTACCCGTACTAATCGCCATAGCATTCCTAACCCTAGTAGAACGGAAAATCCTAGGCTACATACAGCTACGAAAAGGCCCAAACATTGTAGGGCCATACGGAATTCTACAACCATTTGCAGACGCAATAAAATTATTTATTAAAGAACCACTACGACCCCTAGCCACCTCAACAACCCTATTCATTATCGCACCAACCTTGTCCCTAGCCCTGGCCCTAAGCCTGTGAATCCCACTACCAATGCCACACCCACTGGTCAATCTAAACCTAGGAGTCCTATTCATTCTAGCTACATCAAGCCTATCGGTCTACTCCATCTTATGATCAGGATGAGCATCCAACTCCAAATACTCCATATTTGGAGCCCTACGAGCAGTAGCACAAACAATTTCCTACGAAGTAACAATAGCAATCATCCTACTATCTGTTCTACTAATAAACGGGTCATTTTCAATCCAATCCCTTATCTTCACCCAAGAACCACTCTGGCTACTTATCCCAACCTGACCTCTAGCCATAATATGATTCATTTCAACCCTAGCCGAAACCAACCGAGCTCCATTCGACTTAACAGAAGGAGAATCAGAGTTGGTCTCAGGATTTAATGTAGAATACGCCGCCGGACCATTCGCCCTATTCTTCATAGCCGAATACATAAACATTATCCTAATAAATGCCTTATCAACAATTGTATTCATGGGCCCATTTCACAACCCATACAGCCCAACACTATTTACAACAAACTTCATACTAAAAACCCTAATTTTAACAACACTATTCCTATGAATCCGAGCCTCCTACCCACGATTTCGATATGACCAACTAATACATCTTCTATGAAAAAACTTCCTACCCCTAACTCTGGCTTTCTGCATATGACATATTTCGATCCCAGTGTTCATGGCAAGTATTCCCCCATACACCTAGAAATATGTCTGAAAAAAGAGTTACTTTGATAGAGTAAATAATAGAGGTTTAAATCCTCTTATTTCTAGAACAATAGGAATTGAACCTATACCTGAGAATCCAAAGTTCTCCGTGCTACCCATTACACCCCATTCTAAAAGTAAGGTCAGCTAATAAAGCTATCGGGCCCATACCCCGAAAATGTTGGTTTAAACCCTTCCCGTGCTAATTAACCCAATCACACTTATAATCATCTATTTCACAATCCTAACAGGACCTGTAATCACTATACTAAGCTCCAATCTATTCATCATATGGATTGGACTAGAAATAAACCTACTAGCCCTAATTCCCCTTATAATTAACAACTCAAACCCACGCTCTACAGAGGCAGCAACAAAATATTTCCTTACACAAGCAACCGCCTCAATAATCCTCCTATTTTCTATCGTCATAAACTTTAAACAAATAGGACTTTGAACATTCCAACCAGAAACTAACAGCATAATTTTAGCGACAACCTTCATCTCCCTAGCAATCAAACTAGGCCTAGCCCCATTCCACTCATGACTCCCAGAAGTTACTCAAGGCATTAAGCTCAAAGTGGGCTTAATCCTTTTAACATGACAAAAAGTTGCCCCCCTATCTATCCTACTCCAATACTACGAACTTTTAGACCACAAGCTACTCATTTCATCAGCTATTATCTCAGTACTAATTGGAGCTTGAAACGGACTTAATCAAACACAAACCCGAAAAATCATAGCTTACTCATCCATCTCCCACATAGGCTGAATGGTCTCTGTTCTACCATTCAACCCATCACTTACAATTCTTAACCTCTTAATCTATATCACCATAACAACCCCAATGTTCATGATCTTCCACACTCACTCATTCACATCTATTTCCTCTATATCACTTATATGAAATAAAATACCCATAGCTCTCCCCATAGTTTCAATAATTCTACTATCAACAGGTGGTCTTCCACCTCTGACAGGGTTCTTGCCAAAATGAGCCATCATTACAGAGCTACTAAAAAACAATAACCTAATTTTAGCCACATTAATAGCAATAACCGCTCTAATTAACCTATTCTTCTATACCCGATTAATTTACTCAACTTCACTAACCACATTTCCAACCAACAGTAACTCCAAAATATATATCCACCAAAACTACAAAAAAACTAACAACATCCTATCACCATTAACAATCATTAGCACTATAATACTTCCTTTAACACCCCTTCTTCTATAGACAGAAGTTTAGGATATACAGTCCAAGAGCCTTCAAAGCCCTAAGTAAACATACAAAGTTTAACTTCTGATAAGGACTGCAAGACTATATCTTACATCTAATGATTGCAAATCAATTGCTTTAATTAAGCTAAATCCTCCACTAGATTGGTAGGATTTAAACCTACAAACTCTTAGTTAACAGCTAAACACCCTAGACTGGCTTCAATCTACTTCTCCCGCCTATCAGAAAGGGGGCGGGAGAAGCCTTAGTAGAGTCAGTTCTCTACACCTTCGAATTTGCAATTCGATGTGATTATCACCTTAAGGCTTGGTAAAAAGAGGCTTTATCCTCTGTGCTTAGATTTACAGTCTAATGCTTTACTCAGCCATTTTACCTATGTTCATTAATCGCTGATTATTCTCTACCAACCACAAGGACATCGGGACCCTATACCTACTATTCGGAGCCTGAGCAGGCATAGTAGGAACAGCCCTCAGCATTCTAATCCGAACAGAACTCGGACAACCCGGTGCCCTGCTAGGCGATGATCAGATCTACAATGTAGTCGTAACAGCCCATGCGTTCGTAATAATTTTCTTTATAGTAATGCCTATAATAATTGGCGGCTTTGGTAACTGATTAGTCCCCCTTATAATTGGAGCCCCTGACATAGCATTCCCACGAATAAACAACATAAGCTTCTGACTTCTGCCACCGTCTTTCCTACTACTACTAGCATCATCAATAGTAGAAGCGGGGGCAGGAACAGGTTGAACAGTATACCCACCACTAGCTGGAAACTTAGCACACGCAGGAGCATCAGTAGACCTAACCATTTTCTCTCTACACTTAGCAGGAGTATCCTCAATCCTAGGCGCAATTAACTTTATTACTACAATCATTAACATAAAACCACCAGCCATAACACAATACCAAACCCCCTTATTTGTTTGATCTGTTCTAATTACCGCAGTACTTTTACTCCTCTCCCTTCCAGTATTAGCCGCAGGTATTACAATGCTTCTAACAGATCGAAATCTAAATACCACTTTTTTCGATCCAGCAGGAGGAGGAGACCCAATCCTTTACCAACACTTATTCTGATTTTTCGGCCACCCAGAAGTCTACATTCTTATCCTACCAGGCTTTGGCATTATCTCTCACATTGTTACTTATTATTCAGGTAAAAAAGAACCGTTTGGCTATATAGGGATAGTATGAGCTATAATGTCTATCGGCTTCCTAGGCTTTATTGTATGGGCCCATCACATATTCACAGTAGGACTCGACGTAGACACACGGGCTTACTTTACATCAGCTACAATAATTATCGCAATCCCAACAGGAGTAAAAGTGTTCAGTTGACTAGCAACTCTACATGGAGGAAATATCAAATGATCCCCTGCAATACTGTGAGCTCTAGGATTTATTTTCCTATTCACAGTAGGGGGGTTAACAGGTATCGTTCTATCTAACTCTTCCCTAGACATTGTTCTTCACGATACATACTACGTAGTAGCCCACTTCCACTACGTATTATCCATGGGAGCCGTATTTGCTATTATGGCCGGATTTGTTCACTGATTCCCACTATTTACAGGCTACACATTAGACGATGTATGAGCCAAAACACATTTCGCTATTATGTTCGTAGGGGTCAACATAACATTCTTCCCACAACACTTCCTAGGTCTATCGGGCATGCCACGGCGCTACTCCGACTACCCAGATGCCTACACCACATGAAACACAATCTCATCCATAGGGTCCTTCATTTCACTTACAGCAGTTCTAATTATAATCTTCATAATTTGAGAGGCCTTCGCTTCAAAACGAGAAGTCCTACATGTAGAGCACACATCAACCAATCTAGAGTGACTACACGGCTGCCCACCACCATACCACACATTCGAAGAACCAGCCTTCGTTAAAGTTAAATAAGAAAGGAAGGACTCGAACCCCCTAAAACTGGTTTCAAGCCAGCATCATAACCTCTATGTCTTTCTCAATGAGATATTAGTAAATAAATTACATAACTTTGTCAAAGTTAAGTTATAGACTGAGCTCTATATATCTTATATGGCGTATCCATTCCAACTAGGCTTACAAGATGCTTCCTCACCTATCATAGAAGAACTGATAAATTTCCATGATCATACCCTTATAATCGTATTCCTAATTAGCTCCTTAGTGTTGTATATCATTACACTAATGCTAACAACCAAACTAACACATACCAGCACCATAGATGCCCAAGAGGTAGAGACCATCTGAACAATCTTACCCGCCGTTATCCTCATCCTAATTGCACTCCCTTCCCTACGAATTCTTTATATGATAGATGAAATCAATAATCCTGCCCTTACAGTAAAAACTATGGGCCACCAGTGATACTGAAGCTACGAGTACACAGATTACGAAGATTTATGCTTTGACTCGTACATAATTCCAACCTCTGATCTAAAACCGGGAGAACTGCGACTTCTGGAAGTAGACAATCGGGTAGTTCTTCCTATAGAATTACCAATTCGTATACTAATTTCATCTGAAGACGTTTTACATTCTTGAGCCGTTCCTTCACTAGGCCTTAAAACAGACGCTATTCCAGGCCGACTAAACCAAGCAACCATTTCATCCAACCGACCCGGACTGTTCTACGGACAATGTTCAGAGATCTGTGGGTCAAACCACAGCTTTATACCTATCGTACTAGAAATAGTCCCCTTAAAAATCTTTGAAGATTGATCTATATCAATAATCTAATAACATTACGAAGCTCAGAGCGTTAACCTTTTAAGTTAAAATTAGGGACACACACAGTCTCCGTAGTGAATGCCACAACTGGACACATCCACATGATTTACTACCGTCCTGTCGACTATTGTCACACTGTTTATCTTAATACAACTAAAAATTTCACTACATAACTTTCCACAATCACCATCTGTTAAATCGATAAAATTTACTGAAACTCGTAACCCCTGAGAATCAAAATGAACGAAAATCTATTCGCCTCTTTCATTACCCCTACAATAATAGGTTTGCCCGTCGTCATCCTTATTATTATACTTCCATCAATACTAATAACACCCTCCAAACGACTGATCTCCAATCGTTTCAACTCATTCCAACAGTGGTTAATTAAACTTATCATTAAACAAATGATATTAATCCACTCACCTAAAGGGCGCACATGATCACTCATACTAGTATCACTAATCATATTCATCGGCTCAACAAACCTATTAGGCCTGCTACCCCACACATTCACCCCAACAACACAATTATCAACAAACCTAAGCATGGCCATCCCACTATGAGCGGGAGCTGTAATTCTAGGCTTCCGCCATAAGCTAAAAGCCTCACTAGCCCACTTTCTACCACAGGGAACCCCTATTTCCCTTATCCCCATACTCATTATTATCGAAACTATCAGCCTATTCATTCAACCCATAGCCCTAGCAGTCCGTTTAACAGCCAACATTACCGCAGGTCACCTATTAATCCATCTAATCGGAGGGGCCACATTAGTTCTCACAACTATCAGCCCTCCAACAGCTACAATTACATTTATCATTTTAGCTCTACTTACTATCTTAGAGTTCGCCGTAGCTCTCATCCAAGCCTATGTCTTCACCCTGCTAGTTAGCCTTTATCTACATGACAATACCTAATGACCCACCAAACGCATGCTTTCCATATAGTCAACCCCAGCCCATGACCTTTAACAGGAGCTCTATCCGCTCTCCTACTTACCTCAGGCCTAGTAATATGATTCCACTATAACTCAGCAATCCTCCTATCACTGGGCCTGCTTACCAATATACTTACCATATTCCAATGATGACGTGATGTAATCCGAGAAGGAACCTACCAGGGCCACCACACTCCAGTCGTACAAAAAGGCTTACGCTACGGAATAATCCTGTTTATCGTATCTGAAGTATTTTTCTTCGCAGGCTTCTTCTGAGCATTCTATCACTCAAGCCTTGTTCCAACACATGATCTAGGTGGCTGCTGACCACCAACAGGAATTACCCCACTCAACCCCCTAGAAGTACCTCTCCTTAACACATCAGTACTACTAGCATCAGGAGTTTCAATCACTTGAGCCCACCATAGCCTAATGGAAGGAAAACGCAATAATATAAATCAAGCCCTATTCATTACAATCATGCTTGGAGTTTACTTCACCATCTTACAGGCCTCAGAATACTTCGAAACCTCTTTTTCCATCTCAGATGGGATCTACGGATCTACATTCTTCATAGCGACAGGATTCCACGGACTTCACGTGATCATTGGATCATCATTCCTCATTGTTTGCCTCCTCCGTCAATTAAAATTCCACTTTACATCCAAACATCATTTCGGCTTTGAAGCAGCAGCATGATACTGACACTTCGTTGACGTAGTATGACTATTCCTTTACGTATCTATCTATTGATGAGGATCATACTTTCTTAGTATAACAAGTACATCTGACTTCCAATCAGTTAGTTCTAGACAACCCTGGAAGAAAGTAATTAACATAGCACTTACTCTATTCATCAATATTTCTTTATCCTTAATCCTAATCTTTGTGGCCTTCTGACTGCCACACCTAAACACATATACAGAAAAAGCCAACCCATATGAGTGTGGCTTTGACCCTATAAGCTCAGCTCGGCTACCATTCTCCATAAAATTCTTCCTAGTAGCCATTACATTCCTATTGTTCGACCTAGAGATCGCATTACTCCTGCCCCTACCATGAGCCATACAATCCCTTAACATAAGCCTTCCAACTATTATAGCATTTATCCTAATTACTATTTTAGCCATAGGACTTGCCTACGAATGAGCACAGAAAGGCCTAGAATGAACAGAATAATTGGTAATTAGTTTAACTAAAATTAATGATTTCGACTCATTAGATTATGATAAATATCATAATTACCAAGAATGATACCTGCAGTACTTAATATCACCCTAGCCTTTATTTTCTCATTCTTAGGGACTCTTGTATTTCGATCACACCTTATATCAACACTCCTCTGCCTAGAAGGAATGATACTCTCCCTATTTATTTTAGCTACAATTACACCCCTAAACACACACTCAATAATCATATTCCCGATTCCCATTGTAATTCTAGTATTCGCTGCTTGCGAAGCAGCTGTAGGCTTGGCTCTGCTGGCAAAAGTCTCAAACACCTATGGCTCCGACTACGTACAGAACCTGAATTTATTACAATGTTAAAAATTATCTTCCCATCACTTATACTTCTACCCTTAACCTGACTATCCAGTAACAAAAAAGTCTGAATAAATATTACAACTTACAGCCTCCTAATCAATCTCCCCTCTATCACCCTACTATGACAAAATAACGAAAATAGCCTAAACTTCTCGACCATATTCTCCGCAGACCCATTGTCCGCCCCACTTTTAGTATTGACCACCTGGCTTCTTCCACTCATGCTACTAGCAAGCCAGAATCACATCAAAAAGGAATCGGAATATAACAAAAAACTGTACATCTCCCTACTGGTCTCACTTCAAGTACTACTTGTCATGACATTCTCTGCAAACGAACTAATTATATTCTATATCTTATTCGAAGCCACTTTAATCCCAACTCTAATTATCATCACACGATGAGGAAATCAAACAGAACGGCTGAATGCCGGAATCTATTTTCTATTCTATACTCTAGTAGGATCTATCCCCCTTCTAATCGCTCTAATCCACATCCAGAACCTAACAGGAACTCTAAACTTCACCCTAATATCACTTACATCCTCACCAATTAACCAAACATGATCCAATAGTATCCTATGACTAGCGTGCATAATAGCCTTTATAATCAAAATACCCCTATACGGAGTTCACTTATGACTTCCTAAAGCCCACGTAGAAGCACCCATCGCAGGGTCAATGATCTTAGCAGCAATCCTACTAAAGCTAGGTGGGTACGGAATAATACGAATCTCAGTAGTCTTGGACCCAGTAACCAAATCTATAGCCTATCCATTCATCCTATTATCACTATGAGGCATAATCATGACCAGCTCAATCTGCCTCCGACAAACAGACCTAAAATCACTCATCGCCTACTCCTCAGTTAGCCATATAGCCCTAGTGATTGCAGCAATTATAATCCAAACCCCATGAAGCTTCATAGGAGCCACAGCACTAATGGTAGCCCACGGCCTCACCTCGTCTCTACTATTCTGTCTGGCAAATACAAACTACGAACGGATCCACAGCCGAACAATAATCATAGCTCGAGGCCTACAAATAGTGTTCCCACTAATAACTGCCTGATGGATTATAGCAAGCCTAGCAAACCTAGCCCTCCCACCAACAATCAACCTAGTCGGCGAACTTATAATTACAGTCTCTCTGTTCTCCTGATCAAACCCATCAATCATCCTCCTAGGAACTAACATCTTAATTACTTCTTTATATTCTATCTATATGATTGTCACCACACAGCGAGGCAAACTAACCAGCCACATAAACAACCTCCAACCCTCACATACACGAGAGTTAACGCTTATGGCCCTTCACATTATGCCTCTTATCCTACTCATAACCAACCCCAAACTAATCATAGGGCCTACACTATGTAAATATAGTTTAAAAAACATCAGACTGTGAATCTGAAAATAGGACATAAACCTCCTTATTTACCAAGAAAGTATGCAAGAGCTGCTAACTCATGCCTCCGTATTTAAACATACGGCTTTCTTACTTTTATAGGATAGTAGTAATCCGTTGGTCTTAGGAACCAAAAACTTGGTGCAACTCCAAATGAAAGTAATAAATACAATTACATCCTCTATCTTCCTTATCCTCATACTCTTAGTTTTCCCAATGATAATCTCATTCACCAGTACAACAAAACACATTAACTTTCCAAACTACGTTACCTCGTGTATCAAATACGCATTCTTTATTAGCCTCATTCCACTGTCATCCTTTTTTAACTCCAACACAGAATTAATAATCACTAACTGACATTGAATCACCATCGGATCAATAAAACTATCACTGAGCCTAAAATTCGACTTCTTCTCAATTGTCTTTCTACCTGTGGCCCTATTTGTTACATGATCCATTATAGAATTCTCCATATGATATATACATGCGGACCCGAATCTAAACCGATTCATTAAGTACCTGCTAATATTTCTAATTACTATAATCATCCTAACCTCAGCTAACAATTTATTCCAACTCTTCATCGGCTGGGAAGGTGTAGGAATTATATCATTCTTACTAATTGGATGATGATACGGCCGAGCGGACGCTAATACAGCAGCCCTACAAGCCATCCTATACAACCGCATCGGTGATATCGGGTTCATCCTAGCGATAGCCTGATTCTGCACTAAAACCAACTCATGAGAACTCCAGCAAATCTTTATCATAGACAATCCCAGTACAACCCCTCTAATAGGTCTCCTCATTGCCGCCACAGGAAAATCAGCTCAATTTGGACTACACCCATGACTCCCCTCAGCCATAGAAGGCCCAACCCCCGTGTCAGCACTACTACACTCTAGCACTATAGTAGTAGCAGGGGTCTTCCTATTAATCCGGTTTCACCCTCTCACCTCCAATAACAATACCATCTTAACAATCATATTATGCCTAGGAGCAATCACCACTCTATTCACAGCAATCTGCGCACTCACGCAAAATGACATCAAAAAAATCGTAGCATTTTCTACATCAAGCCAACTAGGATTGATAATAGTCACCCTAGGAATTAATCAGCCCCACTTAGCCTTCCTCCATATCTGTACACACGCGTTCTTCAAAGCTATACTATTTATATGTTCCGGATCCATCATCCACAGCCTTAACGACGAACAAGACATTCGAAAAATAGGAGGCCTGGCAAAAACTATACCATTTACATCCTCATGTCTCATAATCGGCAGCCTCGCCCTAACAGGAACACCATTCCTCACAGGCTTCTACTCGAAAGACCTAATCATTGAAGCCGCCAACACCTGCTATACCAACGCCTGAGCCCTCTTAATCACACTGGTTGCCACCTCTATAACAGCTGTTTACAGCATACGAATCATCTACTTTGTCGTAATGACTAAACCTCGATTCCCTCCCACAATCATTATTAACGAAAATAACCCTCTACTAATTAACCCAATCAAACGCTTAGCATTAGGAAGTATCCTAGCAGGATTTTTCATTTCATATAACATCCCACCAACAGCCATTCAAGTAATGACTATACCACTATACCTAAAAACTACAGCTTTAATAGTTACAGTTATAGGGTTCGCAATCGCATTAGAACTTAACAATTTAACCAACAACCTTTTAACCCCAAAACCATCACACACCAACTCATTCTCAGCCTCCCTAGGCTATTTCCCAACAATTATTCACCGATTTATCCCTTCAAAAACCCTAAATACAAGCTTTAAAACAGCCCTGACCCTTATAGATCTCGTATGACTGGAAAAAGCTGTCCCAAAAGTCACCTCCACCATGCATACAACTACCTCCTCAACCCTCAGCAACCAAAAAGGAATAATCAAACTATATTTCATTTCATTCCTAATCACACTTATTTCAATCCCAATTTTACTAAACACTTAATTTCCTCGAGTAATTTCAATAATAATGAAAACACCCATAAATAAAGTCCAACCAGAGACAACCATCAACCATGCAGAGCAACTATACAAAGCGGCCACACCAGCACCCCCCTCACCCATTAACCCAAGCTCATCACCATCATAAATTGCCCACCCACCCAGACTATTAAATTCTAACACTACATCTAAACCCTCATAATATTCAGTCACAAACAACATCCCTAATTCCATAAAAATACTCATTAATAACACCCCAAGCACCAATCAACTAGATACCCAAGTCTCAGGATACTCCTCCGCAGACATAGCAGTAGTGTAACCAAAAACAACCAACATCCCCCCTAAATAAATCAAGAAAACTATTAAACCTAAAAACGAACCCCCAAATCCTAACACCGCTAGACAACCACAACACCCACTAACAACCAAGCACAACCCACCATAAATAGGCGAAGGCTTCAAAGAAGCACCTAAACAACCTAACGAAATTAACAAGCTTAAAAAATAAATTGATTCTGTCATAATTTCTACATAGACTTTAACTATGACCAATGACATGAAAAATCATCGTTGTTATTCAACTATAGAAACATTTAATGACAATCATCCGAAAAAAACACCCACTAATCAAAATAATTAACCACTCCTTCATTGACCTACCAACCCCATCAAACATCTCATCATGATGAAACTTCGGCTCCTTGCTTGGCCTATGCCTAATCATCCAAATCCTCACAGGGCTATTCCTAGCTATACACTACACTTCAGACACATCAACAGCATTCTCATCAGTCGCTCACATTTGTCGAGATGTGAATTACGGCTGACTTATCCGATATATACATGCCAATGGAGCCTCCATATTCTTTATTTGCTTATTCCTTCACGTAGGGCGAGGAGTCTACTACGGATCATATAACATAATTGAAACCTGAAACATAGGCATTATTCTCTTATTCGCCGTAATAGCAACAGCATTCATAGGCTATGTCCTCCCATGAGGACAGATATCCTTCTGAGGGGCCACAGTAATTACAAACCTGTTATCAGCCATCCCCTATATCGGTACAACCCTAGTAGAATGAATCTGAGGGGGATTTTCAGTAGATAAAGCCACCCTTACACGATTCTTCGCATTCCACTTTATTTTACCTTTCATTATTACCGCCCTCGTATTAGTCCACCTATTATTTCTACATGAAACAGGATCAAACAACCCATCAGGCCTAAACTCGGACGCCGACAAAATTCCATTCCACCCCTATTATACAATCAAAGACTTTCTAGGGGTCCTCCTTCTATTAATAGCTCTCATAATTTTGGTTTTATTTTTCCCAGATGTTCTCGGAGACCCCGATAATTACACTCCAGCAAATCCACTCAATACTCCACCACACATTAAGCCAGAATGATACTTCCTATTTGCCTACGCCATCCTACGTTCTATTCCTAATAAACTAGGAGGGGTTCTAGCCTTAATTCTATCTATCATAATCCTAGCCCTAATACCACTACTCCACACCTCTAAACAGCGAGGACTAACCTTCCGCCCAATCACACAAACAGTGTACTGAATCCTAGTATCTGATCTCCTTATCCTCACATGAATTGGGGGCCAACCAGTAGAATATCCATTCGTCATTATTGGTCAAATAGCCTCAATCGCCTACTTCGCCATCATTGTAATTCTGATACCAATCGCAGGTATAATTGAGAATAACATTTTAGACCTAGACTAAATGTCCTGATAGTATAAATATTACACTGGTCTTGTAAACCAGAAATGAAAGCCTATTTTCTCAGGACATCAAGAAGGAAGGATCGCTCCCCCACCATCAGCACCCAAAGCTGATATTCTAATTAAACTACTTCCTGTACATAAATTTATTTAGTACATAATACATAACTATGTATATCGTACATTAAATTATATTCCCCTAGCATATAAGCATGTACTATAAATCAATTATATGGGACATTCAACTCTTAATCAACATAAAATTCCAGTCAACATGACTATTATACTCAACTATTCAATTAATGCTCGCAGACATATCTGTGTTATCTTACATACACCATTTCCGTCATAAACCTTTCTCTTCCATACGACTATCCCCTTCCCCATTTGGTCTATTAATCTACCATCCTCCGTGAAACCAACAACCCGCCCACCTATGCCCCTCTTCTCGCTCCGGGCCCATACAACTTGGGGGTCGCTAATGTGAAACTTTATCAGACATCTGGTTCTTACTTCAGGGCCATTTTAATGTTTTATCGTCCATACGTTCCCCTTAAATAAGACATCTCGATGGTACGGGTCTAATCAGCCCATGCCTAACATAACTGTGGTCTCGGGCAGTTGGTATTTTTTAATTTTCGGGATGCTTCGACTCAGCATAGCCGTCAAGGCATGAAGGTCAACTTGTCATGTAGCTGGACTTTTTAGTCAAGTATCATTTATCCTCATAATTACCCTAACAACATATTAATCAATGGATCCGGGACATTCATACAAGCAGCACTAACCATGCAGATGCTTAAGTCCTCCTGCCAGGCCCCCACGGGCTCACTTTCCATGTTTGTTAGACATAAATACCAATTCACAAGAACTTTATCAGCCAAACCCCCCCTACCCCCCTTCCTGAAACGGCCTATCCTTGCCAAACCCCAAAAACAAGGGACTCAAAAATTCAGGTCTTTAATCCATTCTAGTAATCACCCAAACTTAACTTAAAATTTAGTATTCGCAAAAAAAAATGAATAAAATTCTTAATACTAGAAATCAACCCAAAAACCCCAAAATTTTCAAGTAGGATTTCAGTATTGATTTTTTTTAC